GATAGAACGATGTTAGAAGGGATATAATGAAATTCCTTGATTGGCTCTTCCCAGAGGAACGATCTATTTTATTTGATTGATGGATCCAATATTATAATGAATTAAAAAAGAGAGTTAATGAATTAAAAAAGAGAGTGTTCTTATTCGAACCGCCTTGTGATCTTCAACCAATTATGTGCTTCAATATAATTACCTGGAGTAAGCGCTATAGCTTGTTTCCAATATTCAGCAGCTTGATCGGACCAAGCCTCCGCAATTTCAGAATCTCCCTGTCGAATGGCCTGTTCTCCCCGGCCGGAATAGGTGGGTCAATTCCTTCCCTTAGAACCGTACTTGAGAGTTTCCTACCTCATACGGCTCAGCAATCAATTCTTTTGGTGTCCCATCTTAATCTACCATATCTAACTGAATAAGATTTCTCGTAAATCTATCCCATTTTTTTTTCTCGGGTTAACCAGAAGAGGTTAATTACATGAGTTTCAAACTCTAATTTTGATCAATAATCAGTTTTATCTTTTCTCCCACCTTCAGAAGAACATAGGTATCTACCCCTATCGTTAGAATTTTCTGAAAGGTAACTATCTCGGTTTCATATAGAAAGTCATATAGAATCTTTTAAAAGGACTTTCCTCCAGAAGAAAGAAAGGACTTACTATCTTTGGGATCTGATGCTACACCGCTGCTCAATACCTTAGTAGATCGACTCTATTACATAAGTTGATTCCTAACTTTTATCTCATATCATGACATAAGTAAGCAGTTCTTATTGTATCGGCCCCCAAACCTCGCTAATTGATCTTTACGGTGCTTCCTCCATCAATTAGATCCTTTATCCATAGAATCTAGTATATAGGCCATACCTATTTCTTCATATTTCGGCTCGTATGAAGTCTCTTTCTTTGCTACAGCTGATAAAAATCGTTGCTTTGGACGATGCATATGTAGAAAGCCTATTTTGTTTCTAGTATTTACTAGAAGATTTGATCTTTCTTTCCTTCTTTCTATAGTGGAGATAGTCGCACGTAATGACAGATCACAGCCATATTATTAAAAGCTTGTGGTAAGAATGGGTTTCGTTCGAGTGCCCGGAAATAATATTCCAAAGCCTTCGTATGTTCTCCGTTGCTTGTGTGGATAAGGCCTATGTTATAGAGTATATAACTTCGATCATAGGGATCAATTTCTGGTCGCGTAGCTTCATAATAATTTTGTAAAGCTTCCGCATAATTTCCTTCGGATTGAGCCGACATCCGTTACGGTCGTTCATTCTATTCAAAGAATCTCCGTTCCAGAACCGTACGTGAGATTTTCATCTCATACGGCTCCTCCCTTCTGTGCATAGTAATAAGGGAAATAATCCATGGAATCAAAAAAGATTGAAATATTTTTATTATGAACTGACAGGGGCTGGTGTTTTTACAAGAAATCTCTAGCCATCCTTCCTGCAAGAGGTCTGTCTTTTCTTAACACCAAGCGTGTTGGTGCTAGATAGAAATGGTAACTCCAACAATTTCTTTGTCCTCAACGCCCCCTATTTCCAGGAATTAGTCACTTCAACGATCTTCGATGGTTATACGGGTATCCAAAGTACGAACGAGATGGATGTTTGTTGTCCCAACCATTCTTGTTAGTCCCGATCCCGATAAGGAAAAGGAGTAATTTATAACAAAGTTTTCGTGTTGTTGATTCCTAGGTGTAGTGCTTCTTCCCCTATGCGGCCTATTGGTACTAGTGAAGTAGTATTGACCTGCAATACAGAACCTATAGGTTAACCTTTCGCTCAATACTAGAATCGACAATTGAAGCATCTGAGGCTGCATCAATCGGGGATACACGACAGAAGGAATTGTTCTATCTCCAAACTAACTTCACCTTCATCAAGCGTAGGTTTATTTCAAGAATCTTTTTTCTTTGTATCCCGAATCATGTCTCTTTCTCATAAGACTGAGGGCGGTAAATAAATAAAAAAAAAAAAAAGAATCAAATCGCACCATCTCTGTAATAGGTAAATGCCTCCTTTTCTCCTGAAGTTGTCGGAATTATTCGTAATAAGATATTGGCTACAATTGAAGAGGTCTTATCAATAAAATTTCCATTTATCCGAGATCTAGGCATAGTTAACAGTCCATTCGATAATTCTTCTCATTCCCCCTCGAGGGAAAATGATCCCACAAACAAAGGAATTGTACAGTACGAAATCACATAAAAACAAACAGACTCATTCTAAAAAAAAAAAGGATGTGGACCTTCCACTCAAATTGTCCCTTTTGGACAGGGATAGATAGGAAATATTTGAATCCGATTGGATTTCATTCAAATTGAGTAGTATACCAATTATTACTATTTTATCGAAGTTGAGGAATCAAGGAATTTTTCCTACGTATTCTGAGAACTCGAGAAGTTTTTTTTATCCCTCGAGCCTACGGAAGATCTTTCTTTGACGAAAAGTTTTCTATTTAGAATTTAATTGATCGGTCGTACCTGTATTGCAATAATATGAATGACTCGCTATTCACTCGGTTTCTGGGTCATAATCATAAGATTATGTAGGAGAGATGGCCGAGTGGTTCAAGGCGTAGCATTGGAACTGCTATGTAGACTTTTGTTTACCGAGGGTTCGAATCCCTCTCTTTCCGTACCTTCACCTAATTCACCAACGTTACCAACCGCAATGTATCAAATAACAATTGATACCATTATTCCAACAGTAAGACCTTTATTTGATAGAGATTCTTCCTAATTACTGTGGTATGGAAAATGCCGGAAAGAGTGGAAAAGAATGAAAATCTCACTGCTGATCCATTTGTGATACGTGAGTGGGAGAAAAATCCGGATCAAACCCCTTATTTACTTGACTTTGGCGAAAAAGGGGGGGCAAAATTGCCCGAAGCTTTGTTATTTTAGTTAGGTTCAAGTCTGACGAGAATAATATTCTACGACTAGCAACTCATTGATTTTCAAACCGATCCATTTACTATCTATTATTTGATTTACTAATCCTTTATATTGGGATGAGTGAAAAGTCAAATGTTTTGCCAATTCCTCGTGGGGGGATGAATCAATATAATTTTGAATCAAAGCTCTGGATCTTTGTTCATCTCTCGTAGTAATAATATCTCGGGGTTTGCAGCGATAACTTGGGATATTTACTATACGACCATTAACTAAAATATGTCTATGGTTAACTAATTGCCTGGCTCCGGGAATGGTCGAAGCCATACCCAATCGAAAAAGGATGTTATCCAAACGCATCTCAAGTAGTTGTAGTAAAACCTGCCCTGTTGACCCTTTGGCTTTTCCAGCTATACGAACATATCTAAGCAATTGTCGCTCTGTCAGACCATAATGAAAACGCAATTTTTGTTTTTCTTCTAGACGAATACGATATTGAGATCTTTTCCCGGAACGCGATTGGTTTCTAAGATCACTTCCCGGTCTAGGTCTTTTACTAGTTAGTCCCGGTAAAGCTCCCAGACGGCGTATTTTTTTGAAACGAGGCCCTCGGTAACGAGACATAAAGATTCCCCCCCTTATTTTTTTATTTATTTTATTGAAATTTCATTTTACAGAATAAACCTAAGTCAGACTGAACTAAACGATAAACGAAGATAAATCTACTGAAGTACTACAAAGAAGAATGATGAATTGTATCAATATCCGGATTATTTTGTATATATAGGAAGTTAAGGATCCTTTTCTTGATTTGTTCTGTAGAGATTTCACTGCTCCAATCAGTTTTTTATTCATAGTTGTAAGTTCCCACGACATAATAGATCGGTGACCCGACATTTGTAAAAGAAAAAAGGGAGGAGTCTTTTCAATATTCCTTGATCTCAAGGAGACATTATCAATCATGGAAAAAATCGGACAAATAGAGAAAAGCCGGCTATCGGAATCGAACCGATGACCATCGCATTACAAATGCGATGCTCTAACCTCTGAGCTAAGCGGGCTCACATAACAGAAATAGTGCATAGGAATTCGGTAAACTACCGGAATCTTAACTATATAATAATTAATATTAATAGAATGAAGAATCGAATTCTATTCCATTAAAAATGATTAATTAATATCATAAGAATATTCTTATATATTAGAATAGAACTATAACTATATAGAATTTTTATTGAAAATTCGAGTGATTTATATTATCATTCTATTAATTCTTATGATATTTTCTATTATTATTAGATTAGAAATTTTATTATTAGAAATTGATTTCGAATTTTTTTTCTTTAAATGCAAAATATTACATTTGAAATAATTATATATAACTATATCCATATTAGTTATAGCAGATTCTATTAATTCTAAATTCTATTAGATTAGAGCGGATCGGTCCTAAGGAAAGGATAAGATAAGAATGCAATTCAGATCATAATGAGACATTCCTCTGGTTTCATTCGGAAAGGGAGGAGATAGGACGAAAAAAAAAAGAAGAATGAATATCGACCGTTCCAGTATTCCCAATCGCGTGGGAAAAATGAGAGGGAGAGAGACATGTATATGTGGGATATATCCATCCATATTGAATTGCAGATACATCAATGATAGAATCATTTCCGATTGGACCAAATACTGGCCCACCAATAGAGATGAAAGAAGATGGGTAAGAAATAGGAGCAGACACTTTTTCGATATAGGAATCAGTATCTAATGAATTCAAGGGTTCCAACATAAGAGGGGGGATCACAATGAGATCTCGGCCTCATAAGGGGGATATGGCGAAATTGGTAGACGCTACGGACTTGATTGGATTGAGCCTTGGTATGGAAACCTACTAAGTGGTAACTTCCAAATTCAGAGAAACCCTGGAATTAAAAATGGGCAATCCTGAGCCAAATCCTGTGTTCAGAAAACAAGGGTTCAGAAAGCGAGAATCAAAAAAGGATAGGTGCAGAGACTCAATGGAAGCTGTTCTAACAAATGGAGTTGACTGCATTGGTAGAGGAATCGAATCCTTCTATCGAAACTACAGAAAAGATGACCCTGTATACGTA